AAAGGAATATCTTATCGAGGTAATCATATTTGTTTCGGTAGATATGCTCTTCAAGCACTTGAACCCGCTTGGATCACATCTAGACAAATCGAAGCAGGGCGACGCGCAATGACACGAAATGTACGCCGCGGTGGAAAAATATGGGTACGTATATTTCCAGATAAACCTGTTACAGTAAGACCCACGGAAACCCGTATGGGTTCGGGGAAAGGATCCCCCGAATATTGGGTAGCCGTCGTTAAACCGGGTCGAATACTTTATGAAATGGGTGGAGTAGCCGAAAATATAGCTCGAAAGGCTATTTCAATAGCGGCGTCGAAAATGCCTATAAGAACTCAATTCATTATTTCTGGATAGGAATGTAGAACCAAAGGAAAGAAGTCTTGGGTATAAAAAAAACAATTGTAGGTTTTCTTTTTTTTTTTTTTGACTTCGTCCTTTGCTTTACTTTACATTAAAAAACCAGATTAAAAAAATGATATGATTCAACCTCAAACCCATTTGAATGTAGCAGACAACAGCGGGGCCCGAGAATTAATGTGTATTCGAATCATAGGAGCTAGTAATCGCCGATATGCTCATATTGGTGACGTTATTGTTGCTGTGATCAAGGAAGCAGTACCAAATACGCCTCTAGAAAGATCAGAAGTGATCAGAGCTGTAATTGTACGTACTTGTAAAGAACTCAAGCGTGACAACGGTATGATAATACGATATGATGACAATGCTGCAGTTGTCATTGATCAAGAAGGAAATCCAAAAGGAACCCGAGTTTTTGGCGCGATCGCCCGGGAATTGAGACAGTTAAATTTTACTAAAATAGTTTCATTAGCACCTGAAGTATTATAAGATGAGATCACGATAGAGTGATAGTATTTAATTAAAATAGATAAATTAGTAGATTATGTCTCACGCATATACTTTTCATAATTTTCATAAATAAAAAGAACATGTTGATTATATCAAAATTGGGAAGTAACAATAATTTAAGTTTATCATGGGTAAGGACATTATTGCTGACATAATAACTTCCATACGAAATGCTGACATGGATAGAAAAGGAACGGTTCGAATAGCGTCTACTAACATCACCGAAAACATTGTTAAAATACTTTTACGAGAGGGTTTTCTCGAAAACGTAAGGAAACTTGTGGAAAACAACAAATCTTTTTTGGTTTTAACCCTACGCCATAGAAGGAATAGGAAAAGACCATATAGAACTATTTTAAATTTAAAACGAATCAGTCGACCTGGTCTCCGAATCTATTCTAACTATCAACGAATTCCTAGAATTTTAGACGGGATGGGGATTGTAATTCTCTCTACTTCTCGGGGTATAATGACAGACCGGGCGGCTCGACTAGAAAGAATCGGCGGAGAAATTTTGTGTTATATATGGTAATCTTTCTGCTATCCGAATTGTATCCGGAACTTCCTATTTGATTTGTGAAAAAAAAAAAACGAAAAAAAGACAAGTTGTCTAATATCACTCCTCCTACATTAGTTGATACTTCAAGGGGGGTTTGCCTGGAATGAAAGAACAAAAATGAATGGATTCAGATGAATGGATTCAGGAAGGTTTAATTTCTGAAACACTTCCAAATGGTATGCTCCGGGTTCGTTTAAATAATCAAGTCATATTTTCAGTTCTGTTTCAGGAAGGGTTCGACACAGTTTTATACGTGTACACCTGGAGATAGAATCAAAATTGAAGTAAGTCGTTATGATTCAAATGGAGGACGTATAGTTTATAGACTCCACAATAAGGATTCGAATGATTAGGCGGTTTTGCAACATTCCTTTCATGAGGATACAATTCACAGTTCAAAATTTTCAAGAAACTTATTTTCTTCCAATAAGTCCATTCGAAATTAAGTTAAGGAATAACAAATATGAAAATAAGGGCCTCCGTTCGTAAAATTTGTGAAAAATGTCGACTGATCCGTAGGAGGGGACGAATTATAGTAATTTGTTCCAACCCGAGACATAAACAAAGACAAGGATAATCTTTCGAAAAGGGACTCTCTAAAGGAACCGATGAACAAATCAAAACAAAGGATCTGTTTTGACATGAAATGGATATATCCATATATCTCTGACTTATATTTATGAAATGATAAAATATGGCAAAATCTATACCAAGAAGTGGTTCGCGTAGGACTGGACGTATTGGTTCACGTAAAAGTGCACGTCGAATACCAAAGGGCGTTATTCATGTTCAAGCAAGTTTCAACAACACCATTGTGACTATTACAGATGTACGGGGACGGGTGATTTCTTGGTCCTCCGCCGGTACTTGTGGATTCAGGGGTACAAGAAGAGGGACACCATTTGCTGCTCAAACCGCAGCAGGAAATGCTATTCGAGCAGTAGCGGATCAAGGTATGCAACGAGCCGAAGTCATGATAAAAGGTCCGGGTCTCGGAAGAGATGCAGCATTACGAGCTATTCGTAGAAGTGGTATACTTTTAAGTTTCGTACGGGATGTAACCCCTATGCC